TGATGCTAGTGGCGATATTGATGCTAGTGACGGTGACCTTGATTGGAAGCTGTCGTGGCTAAAGGTTCTAAGTAACGAGGCGAAGGATGAGGTAACTTTGGATATGCTGCCGGAAATAGACCGATTTTATATCACCCTTCAATTCGAATTAGCAAAAGCAATGTCTCCTTGCATAATATGGATTCCAGACATTCATGATCTGGATATGAATGAGTCGAAGGACTTATCCCTCGGTCTATTAGCGAACTATCTCTCCAGGGATTGTGAAAGATGTTCTACTAGAAATATTCTTGTTATTGCTTCGACTCATATTCCCCAAAAAGTAGATCCCGCTCTAATAGCCCCGGATAGATTCAATACATGTATTAAGATACGAAGGCTTCTTATTCCACAACAACGAAAGCGCTTTTTCACTCTTTCATATACTAAGGGATTTCACTTGGAAAAGAAAATGTTCCATACTAATCGATTCGGGTCCACAGCCATGGGTCCCAATGCACGAGATCTTGCAGCACTTGCCAATGAGGCCCTATCAATTAGTATTACACAGAAGAAATCAATTCTAGACACTAATACAATTAGATTAGCTCTTCATAGACAAACTTGGGATTTGCGAGCCCATGTAATACCGGTTCAGGATCACGGGATCCTTTTCTATCAGATAGGAAGGGCTGTTGCACAAAAAGTACTTCTAGGTAATTGCCTCATAGATCCTATATCTATCTATATAAAGAAGCAATTGTGTGACGAAGGGGATCCTTATTTGTACAAATGGTACTTCGAACTTGGAACGAGCATGAAGAAATTAACGATACTTCTTTATCTTTTGAGTTGTTCTGCCGGATCGGTCGCTCAAGACCTTTGGTCTCTACCCGGACCCGATGAAAAAAATAGGATCGCTTCTTATCGGTTCGTTGAGAATGATTCTGATCTAGTTCATGGCCTAGTAGAAATAGAAGGCGCTCTGATGGTATACTCGCGGACAGAAAGAGATTACAGTCAGTTTGATAATGATCGAGTGACATTCCTTCTTCGGCCCGAACCAAGGAATCCCTTATATATGATACAAAATGGATCTCGTTCTATCGTTGATCAGAGATTTCTCTATCAAAAATACGAATCGGAGGTTGAAGAAGGGGAAATAGAGGAGGATTTCTTCGATCACATAGATTGGGCTCCTAGAATATGGCGCCCTTGGGGCTTTCTATTTGATTGTATCGAAAGGCCCGATGATTTGGGATTTCCCTATTGGGCCGGGCGGGGGCTCATTGATGATGAGGAGGATGAGCTTCAAGAGAAGGATGAGCTTCAAGAGAAGGATGAGCTTCAAGAGAAGGATTCGGAGTTCTTGCAGAGTGGAACCATGCAGTACCAGGCACGAGCTAGATCTTCCAAAGAACAAGGCTTTTTTCGAATAAGCCGATTCATTTGGGACCCCCCGGATCCACTCTTTTTCCTATTCCAAGATGAGCCCTCTGTCTCTGTGTTTTTACATCGAGAATTCTTTGCAGATGAAGATGAAGAGATGTTAAAGGGGCTTATTGTTTTTATTTCCCAAGATCCTATTACATCTCTATCTCAAAGCTGGTTTATCAAGAATAGGAAAGAAAAGCACTTCGAATTCTTGATTCATCGCCAGAGATGGCTTAGAGCCAATAGTTCATTTGGATTTTCCCGTTCTAATACTCCATCTGAGAGTTATCAGTATTTATCAAATCTGTTCCTATCTAACGGAAGGCTATTGGATCAAATGGCAAAGACATTGTTGAGAAAAAGATGGCTTTTCCCGGATGAAATGAAAATTGGATTCATGTAACAGGAGAAGGGTTTCCCATTACTTAGCCGGAAAGATATGTGGTCATGAAATAGGGATTAAGTGGAACGGAATTGACTGGGCGGTAGAGTCGCGGAAACACCTCTTTCTTCCATGGACCTTAGCTCCATGGAAGAATATGCTACTGCTGAAACATGGAAGAATTGAAATCTTAGATCAAAACACTATGTATGGATGGTATGAATTGCCTAAACAAGAATTCTTGAACAGCGAACAACCAGAGCTATTACTCACTACATCAAAAAATTTCCATTAATGAAAGATGTAAATCCATTGGAAAATCAAAAATACGCATGTCGGATGAAATGGTTTTTGCTATCTGCTCCAATAACGAATCATTGGTTTAACTGAATAACTAAATAAAATAGATAGACCTTTCTCTTCGTCTCAGGTCGATGGATCTTCCCGATTGGAAGATCCCCTATATGGATAATAGACATTCCAGTTGACCGAGCCTAATTCTAATTGTTTTTGTTTCGAAGCAAAGATATCCACGAGGCGGTTCGCCCTATTCAGATATTCCCGACCGAGAAGTACTGGATTCTCTTTCGGATAGGTCCTGAAAGGAGAAGGAAAGCTGGAATGCCACCAGGCGTCTATTATTGAATTCACCCGACCCGATAGTACCCATTTTGGGAACGTCCAGTGCCAAAGTCACTGAATGGG